TTTCCCTTGTTTGACAAGTTAATAAAAAAGATTTTAATAAAGTTTTTTTTTTATAAAAAAAAATCTTATTTAAAAAGAAAATAAATCTATTAAATCTATAATGAATTAGGAAAACGTATATTTATTTTGAACAATAGATGTCTTTCACATCCAGCTATACCAATGAGTAATCTCTTAATTTGAATTTCAATGGCAGTTCCAAAAAAACGCACTTCTGTATCAAAAAAGCGTATTCGAAAAAATGTTTGGAAAAGGAAGGGGTATTGTGCATCGTTAAAAGCGTTTTCCTTAGGGAAATCTCTTTCTACCGGGAATTCAAAAAGTTTTTTTGTGCGACAAACAAATAAAATAAATAGTAAAACGTTGAAATAATCTGAATCGGGCTGACTCGAAAAATTGACTGATTTCATTTCAAAAATAAAATTATCGATTTCCATTCCCTATCGGAGTTAATCAATATAAAATGGAATTCTCGCCGCTTTGAGAATCTAGAATATATAAAAAACTCTTTTACCAAATTCGAAAAAAAAAGAATACTTTCTTTTTATTAACAAAAAAACACAAGATACTCGATTTTTTTAGTATATCTTTTCATTTTCAAGGTGGGGAGTATTATTTTCCCCATCAACCTATTTCTTCCAGTAATATAAGTTTTTATTTTTTTCTATATATTCACTTTTTCTATATCTATAGAAGAGCGAATATCTTTCGTTACTAAAATAATGGAAACTCAAATTCTAAACCCTTATTGTGTAACTTTCTTACTTTTCGATTTTTGAGAGCAACTAAATTTTGAAATAGTCCATTAAAACAAGAATTTCCCTTAATTGAATTGATAGTAGGATTTTTGAATTTTGCAAGAATTCAAGTTGAAGAGAGTATAAAATAAGATGGACGAAATCAAAATGAAGACTCTAAACTAAAATAATGAACCTTCAAATACCTATGTTGAAAAAATTTTTATTCATCAATTTGAATCTTTCCTAAAAAATATTGCAACCAATCGAATTCTTAAATCTAGACGATTGCTTATTCATAGACTATTATGAGTTCAAGATAAGCCGCTATGGTGAAATTGGTAGACACGCTGCTCTTAGGAAGCAGTGCTAGAGCATCTCGGTTCGAGTCCGAGTGGCGGCATGTCATCTCCTAAAAAAAGTAAATAGATCCTATAATGAATCCAACCCTCCATATGGATTTTATAATTAAAGGACTCCTATAATCTTATGATATTTTCAACCTTAGAGCATATATTAACTCATATTTCTTTTTCGCTCGTTTCAATTGTACTTATAATTCATTTGATAACTTTTTTAGTCGATGAAATCGTAAAATTATATGATTCATCCGAAAAGGGCATGATAATGAATTTGTTCTCTATAACAGGATTATTAGTTACTCGTTGGATTTATTCGGAACATTTTCCACTAAGTGATTTATATGAATCATTAATTTTCCTTTCCTGGAGTTTTTCCCTTATTCATATAGTTCCATATTTCAAAAAAAATAAAAATATTATAAGCACTATAATTGGCCCAAGTGCTATTTTTACCCAAGGCTTTGCTACTTCAGGTCTTTTAACTGAAATACACAAATCTACAGTATTAGTACCAGCTCTTCAATCTGAGTGGTTAATAATGCACGTAAGTACGATGATATTAGGCTACGCTGCCCTTTTATGTGGATCATTATTATCAGTATCACTTATAGTCATTACAGTTAGAAAAAATAAAAAGTTTTTTGCTACGAGTAATCGTTTTTTAAATTTCAATGGTTCCTTTTTCTTTGGTAAAATCGAATACATGAACGAACGAAGTAATATTTTCAAAAATACTTCTCTTTTTAATTATTACAGGTCCCAATTGATTCAACAATTGGATTATTGGAGTTATCGGGTTATTAGTCTAGGATTTCTCTTTTTAACCATAGGAATTCTTTCTGGAGCAGTATGGGCTAACGAAGCATGGGGATCTTATTGGAGTTGGGATCCAAAAGAAACTTGGGCTTTTATTACTTGGATCGTATTCGCGATTTATTTACATACTCGAACAAATATAAAATTGCAGGGTACAAATTCAGCAATTGTGGCGTCTACTGGATTTCTTATAATTTGGATATGCTATTTTGGGATAAATCTATTAGGAATAGGACTACATAGTTATGGTTTATTTACATTAACATATAATTGAATTAAACACAATTAACTTTAAGGGGTTATGATGAATAGGAATAGAAAAGTGGACAACACACATCAGATAAAAAAAACTTTGTGTGAACAGGTGAGAACCCTGTGAATTTAATAGTGTAGTGATTCACAAGGTTCTCACCTGTTCAAATTGATTTTTTTTTACTTAACCTAAGAGAAGAAAAAAAACCTCTTTTTTTCATTGTACAACGAACATAAAAAATAATATTTTTTTTTATTCATCAAAACTATCCCTAAAAAGAATTAGATAGAATAACTTCAACCTTTTCAACTGATAGTGAAAGAACAAAATCAGGATACATACCAATACCTAGTACGGGTAAAAAAATAGAGATCAAAATAAATAACTCTCGCGGTCCAGAATCAAAAAAATAATAGGTTGGTACATTAAATATCTTGTATCCATAGAACATCTGGCGTAACATAGATAATAAATAAATAGGAGTTAATATGATTCCAATTGCCATTACAAAAGTAATTAGTAGTTTTGTCATTAAAAAATATTTTGGACTAGTAAGTAGTCCAAAAAATACTATTAATTCGGCAATAAAACCACTCATACCTGGTAATGCAAGGGAGGCCATCGAAAAGCTACTGAACATCGTGAATATTTTTGGCATTGGGATAGCTATTCCACCCATTTCGTCAAGATACACAAGACGTATTCTATCATAAGTAGTTCCGGCCAAGAAAAAGAGTGCAGCACCAATAAATCCATGAGAGATTATTTGTAAAAGGGCTCCGTTGAGCCCCATATCAGTGATAGAACCAATTCCTATAATTATGAAACCCATATGTGATACAGAGGAATAAGCTATTCTTTTTTTTAAATTCCGTTGACCCAGAGATGTTGAAGCTGCATAGATTATTTGCATTGCACCTACTATCATCAACCAAGGAGAAAATATAGAATGAGCATTAGGAAATAATTCCATATTGATTCGAACTAATCCATACGCTCCCATTTTTAATAAGATTCCGGCTAGAAGCATACAAGTACTATAATGTGCTTCTCCATGGGTATCTGGTAACCATGTATGTAGGGGTATGATTGGCAATTTGACAGCAAAAGCAATAAAAAATCCAATATATAATAGTATTTCCAAGCCCACAGGATAGGGCTGATTAGCTAATATTTCAAAATTTAGTGTTGGTTCATTAGAACCATATAAACCGATACCCAGAACTCCCATTAAAAGAAAAACGGAACCACCTGCTGTATACAAAATAAATTTTGTAGCTGAGTACAAACGTTTTTTTCCTCCCCACATGGATACAAGTAGATAAACGGGAATTAATTCTAACTCCCACATTAGGAAAAAAAGTAAAAGGTCCCGAGAAGAAAATAATCCTATTTGCCCACTGTACATTGCTAACATCAGAAAATGAAATAATCGAGAATCTCGAGTAACAGGCCGAGCCGCTAAAGTAGCTAAAGTCGTGATGAATCCCGTCAGTAAAATAGGTCCTATAGAAAGTCCATCTATTCCTAATCTCCAATGAAAATCAAAAAAAGCGATCCATTGGAAATCCTCCACTAGTTGGATTAATGGATCATCCAATTGAAAATGATAACAGAATGCATAAGTCGTTAGAAGAAGTTCTAAAATACATATGCATATAGTATACCAATGGATTAGTCGATTTCCTATATGTGGAAGAAAGAAAATTAATGAACCTGCAGATATTGGCAAAACTACAATTATTGTTAATAAAGGAAAATGATTCGTGGTAAAGACAAGATACATTTGGGCCAGAAAAATCCGTGCTCAAAATCAAATAAAAATATTTTGAGCACGGATTTTGTCGGTAAAAAAAAGATGGATTCAAGGAGAGTTTTATGGAACGTATCAATAAGCTAGACCCATACTACGAGTTGTTTCTTGCGATAAATAAACTCGAACACTCAAGAAATCGGTCGGACAGGCAGATTCACATCGCTTACAACCAACACAGTCTTCGGTCCTTGGAGCAGAAGCTATTTGTTTAGCTTTACATCCATCCCAGGGTATCATTTCTAATACATCAGTGGGGCACGCTCGAACACATTGAGTACATCCTATACATGTATCATAAATCTTTACTGAATGTGACATTGTATCTATACAGTTTTGAACATCATAAGATTTCGATCTAGTAAACTAACTGAGAAATGGATCCTATATTTAGATACCGGACGAATCAATGAGTGATCAGAATCAATCTACTTCCGAATTGATTTAGGAGCTAGGGCCAAAATACTTTGATTTCTTCTTTTTTTGCAACCATGATCATACTTTACCTATCAAACCTGCTAATTTGAATTAATTTATGACTATTCGAATTTGGATTTATATGATAAATACTATTTATTCAACAAATTTGATTGGTTAATACGAGTTGATTTTCTGTTACGATAAATTGATGAAATAATAGCAGGTCCAATAGCTGCTTCAGCGGCTGCAATAGCTATAACAAAAATTGATAAAATGTCTCCTCTTAATTGACGATTATCAAAAATATCAGAAAATGTTACAAAATTTATATTAACTGAATTTAATATAAGTTCAAGACACATAAGGGCTCTAACCATATTCCGACTTGTGATCAATCCATAAATACCAATAGAAAATAAATAGGCACTCAAAACAAGTACATGTTCCAGCATCATTAACCAACTCCTTATCAATCTTGATTCCTTTCAATCTGAACAATAATTCAATCGATTCGATTCTAACAAGTAGGAAACAAGGGAATATATTAGTAATAGATCGATAGAAAAAAGGATTTCTATTTTAGACAGGAACTAAAAGGA